CAAGGGTATACAGTATTTTCATAAAAAATGGTTTTTACTTATGTATGTTAGGGTCGAGGAGGAAAAAAATGGTTGTTTGGTCGAGGAAAGGCTAAATAAATTTGGTTAAGTTTGTTTTTATGCATAACAATGTATAACAACACATATCTCAACTTGTTGATTACGTTGGTCGAGGCATACCTGGTTTTGGGGTTTGACAGGAATTATATGAACTCTTTCGATGTAGGGGGGTAGGGGGGTTTGTCGAGAAAAAACCAAGATTAAGATTGAGTGTTAACAGGGGGGTATCTTAGAGATCAATGAGGGTGGTACTGATAGTTTATGCACTTGATAAAAACATATGTGGTTCTTATATGAATGCTTATGAAACACTACATAAATTAATACGAGTTCAAGGAAATGTTCTACCTTATTTTTTTTCACGCTGAAAGTGACCAATGTTTAATGAAGGTGAGCCGAAAAAAGAGAACCCCTTGCATTTAAAAGAACGCCTTGGCATGGTGGGTCATGGACAATCGATACTTAAATCAATAATCAGATGCCCCGTGGAGTTCATATCGGGGGGAGTTAAAATTTTATGGCCCTGAAATAGGAACCAGATGCCAGTAATAATTCAAGTTGTGTAACCCCCACGATTATTGTCCGTGACCTATCAAGGATAATTAACATTAAGTCATCAACCAGTTGGTGGTCTCTTACTACATTAATATATTGAGGGCCGATAATAGTTGAATTAAACATAGAAAAATTTGTGATGGAGTTATGGGGATTATTCAATTTATCAGGTTAATTTATTGATTTTGTAGGAACTAATATAATGCTTTATTTGAGTCTTAGTTTAATGGTGATGTTATAATGTTTAGGACGTTTATTTAGGTAATATTAATTTAATGTTTTTAAACCATGATGTAAGGTAATGCATATTATGTACTATACCATATGTAATATATACCATATATGTTGGGGGAATCATTATGTATAGTATACCATTTATGCAATCAAAATTTTGTAGCCCAAAGATATAAGGCAGAAAATAGTTTAGTTTAGAATACTAGCTTTGGGGGTTAGTGGTAGAAGTTAAAATCTTCTTTTTCTGGGCATTAAGAAGGAGTTTAATCTTCAATCTTCGGATTACAAGACCGATGCTTTGGCGTTAAGCTATTAATGCAGGATCAGTTAAGTCATTTATTTTCGTATCAGGCGGCTAGTGGATTAATGATAAGAAACAGTATAAAGTACAGAATGGAGGCGACCTGGCCGATGATGATGAACGGATGTTCAACTGGTATACCCCCAATTCATGTAAGGATAATAACGTCTGCGATTAAGGCTCAGAACAGGAGTTGGGAGAGGGGGCGGAAAGTGAGTCCTTGTTGTTTTGAGGTGTGCAGAAGTGGAATAAGTATTAAGACGAGGATTGAGAAGAGGAGTGCTAGTACTCCTCCCAGTTTATTTGGGATTGATCGCAGAATTGCGTATGCAAATAGGAAGTATCATTCGGGTTTGATATGAGGGGGGGTAACTAGGGGGTTAGCAGGGGTGAAGTTTTCTGGGTCTCCGAGAAGGTTGGGTGAGAATAAAGCTAGGGATGTTAGGGCAATAAGGAGAATGATAAATCCAAGGATATCTTTGTAGGAGAAATAGGGGTGAAATGGAATTTTGTCTGCGTCTGAGTTTAGGCCGAGGGGGTTGTTGGAGCCGGTTTCGTGGAGGAAGAGGGCGTGTAAAGCAGTGGCGGCCACGATTGCGAACGGGAGGAGGAAGTGAAAGGCGAAGAATCGTGTTAGGGTGGCGTTGTCTACGGAAAATCCCCCCCAGATTCATTGCACTAGGGCGTCTCCAATATAGGGGACTGCGGAGAGAAGGTTAGTAATTACGGTGGCGCCTCAGAACGACATTTGTCCTCAAGGTAGGACATAACCCACGAATGCGGTTATTATCACGAGAAGGAGGAGGATTACACCAATGTTTCATGTTTCTTTGTAAAGGTAGGAGCCGTAGTACAGGCCTCGGCCGATGTGGAAGTAAATGCAGATAAAGAAGAAGGATGCTCCGTTGGCATGAATATTTCGAATAATTCAGCCATAGTTTACATCTCGGCAAATGTGAATGACTGAGGAGAAGGCTGTTGAAATGTCTGAGGTGTAGTGCATTGCTAAGAAAAGCCCGGTTAGGATTTGTGTTAACAGGCATAGTAAGAGGAGAGAGCCGAAGTTTCATCATGCTGAGATGTTAGAAGGGGCGGGGAGATCAATTAGTGCATTGTTAGCAATTTTAAGCAGAGAGTGTGTTTTTCGCAGGCTGGCCATTAGGTGTTCTCGTAGTTGAATTACAACGGTGTTTTTTCAAGTCATAGGTCTTGGTTAGAATCCAGGCGGGAATTATGAATTATGTTTTTTCTTTGTTATTACTAGGGTTTGTGGTTGGTTTGGTAGCAGTTGCTTCTAACCCGGCGCCTTATTTTGCGGCCCTGGGGTTAGTTGTGGTGGCGGGGGTTGGTTGTGGGGTTTTGGTTGGGCACGGGGGGTCTTTTTTGTCTTTAGTACTGTTTTTGATTTATTTGGGGGGGATGCTTGTAGTGTTTGCTTATTCAGCGGCTTTAGCTGCAGAGCCTTTTCCTGAGAGTTGGGGAGATCGTTCTGTTGCGGGGTATGTTTTAATGTATGTTTTAGTGGTAGTTTTTGCAGGGGTTTGGGTTTTAGGGGGATGATACGAGGGGTCTTGAGTTATTATAGATGTTAAAGAGTTTTTTATGGTTCGGGGGGATGTGAGTGGAGTTTCTATAATTTATTCTGTTGGTGGGGGGATGTTAGTTGTTTGTGGGTGGGTTCTTTTGTTAACTCTTTTTGTTGTGCTTGAGCTAACTCGGGGCCTGAGTCGGGGGGCGCTTCGGGCAGTTAGATAGTGATATACAGGATTGCTATAATATTAGTTAAGAGGAACATGGTTAGGTAGGTTTTGATTATTCCTTGCTGAATGTTGCCGGTTAAGGTGGCGAGTTTAATTTGTGTAGAGGAAAGTCCTTTAGGGCCTGTTTTTTCTGTCCATGTCTGGTCTACAAGTTGGGTGGCAATTAGTTGCCCTAAGGTGAGGTTGAGTTTAGGCATGAGTCGGTGGATAATGGTTGGAAAGTAGGCCAGTATATTGGAGAATTGGTAGGTGGGGCGGGTTGGTGAGATTTTAAATTGTTTTGATGTTAATGAGGCTAGCTCTAGAGAAATTAAAAGTCCTGTAAGGGTAACAGTTAAAGCGGCTATTTTTAAGGCCAAGGGTATGGTCATTGTGGGTGTTTTTAGTGGGAGGAAGTTTAATGAAATAATTAATCCTGCGGTAATGCTTCCTCATGCTAGGCGTTTAAGGGGGTTTATAATTGCGGGGTTATTTTCATTAAGGGGGGAGAGGGGAAGGAATCGTGGGGGCCCCATAGTAACAAGGAAGATTATTCGGAGGCTGTAGGCTGCAGTAAAGGAGGTGGCAATTAGGGTTAGGGCCAGGGCTCAGGCATTAAGGGATGAGGTATTTAGGGCTTCGAGGATGGCGTCTTTAGAGAAGAAGCCGGCTAGGAAGGGGGTGCCGGTTAGTGCTAAGCTGCCAATTGTAAGACAGGATGATGTGAGTGGTAAGGGTTTGTGGAGTCCGCCCATTTTTCGGATGTCTTGTTCATTATTTAGATTATGAATAATAGAGCCGGAGCAGAGGAAAAGTATGGCTTTGAAGAAGGCGTGGGTGCAAATGTGTAGAAATGCTAGTTGTGGTTGGTTGAGGCCGATGGTGACTATCATAAGGCCGAGTTGGCTAGATGTTGAGAAAGCGATAATTTTTTTGATATCATTTTGGGTTAAAGCGCAGGTAGCTGTAAATAAAGTAGTTAGGGCTCCCAGGCAGAGGCAGATAGTCAATACCAGTTGGTTACTTTCTATTAAGGGGTGGAGGCGGATGAGAAGAAAAATGCCTGCAACCACCATTGTGCTTGAGTGAAGTAGGGCGGAAACTGGCGTTGGGCCCTCTATGGCAGAGGGAAGTCATGGGTGGAGGCCAAATTGGGCTGACTTGCCTGTTGCGGCGAGAATTAAGCCCAGGAGGGGGAGGGTCATGTTTATGTCTTTTGAGGTTAGGAGAATTTGTTGAATTTCTCAGGAGTTGAGGTTTGTTGCGATTCAGGCTATGCTAAGGATAAGTCCAATATCCCCAACTCGATTGTATAGGACTGCTTGAAGGGCTGCTGTGTTGGCGTCAGCACGGCCGTATCATCAGCCGATAAGAAGGAAGGATATGATGCCGACGCCCTCTCACCCGATGAATAGTTGAAATATGTTGTTGGCGGAGACTAGAATTATTATTGCTATGAGGAACAGCAGGAGATATTTGAAGAAGCGGTTTATGTGTGGATCAGAGGATATGTACCAGGTTGCGAATTCTAGAATTGATCAGGTAACGAACAGGGCAACTGAGGTAAAAATAAGAGAGTAGTGGTCGAGTTTGAAGCTAGTGTTGATGTCAAAGGTTATGATATTGGCCCAGTGTCAGTTAGTAACAATGCTTTCTGTTCCTTGATCAAGAAAGATTATAAGGGGGATAAGGCTGGAGTAGAATGCGGCTTTTACAGCTGTTTTGACGTAGGCTGAGGCTCAAAGGGGGGGGCAGGGGTTTGGTTTTAGGGTGTTTAGAAGCGGGACTATTAGGATAATAAGGGTTAGTATAAAAGATGACGAGAGGGCTAGGGGGGCTGACATAGCTGTGACTTGGACTTGCACCAAGAGTTTTTGGTTCCTAAGACCAATGGATGAGCTGTTATCCTTTCATAGCTCGAGGAGAGCCATGGAATTTAACCATGGGATTGAGAATTAGCAGTTCTTGTTGTCTTTGGACCACCCTCGGTGGACAAGAGGGTTTTAACCTCTATTTTTAGAACCACAATCTAGTGTTTTTTTTAAAACTATGTCTACAGAAACATCATCCCCAGATAAGCTCGGGTTTTAGAATTAGGAGCATAATAGGGGAAAGGTGAAGTGCTAAGAGTAAGTGCTCACGGGTGTGGAAGGGTGGTAGGTTAATGATGTGGTGGGGGGTAGGCCCTCGTTGGGTTAGTAGGAAGAGGTAGAGGGAGTATGCAGCTGTAATTAGGGTGCCGATGCCTGTTATGATTAGTGTTCAGGGGGATCAGTTAAATAGGGTGGTAATAATAAGTAGTTCTCCCATAAGATTAGGTAGAGGGGGGAGGGCCAGGTTGGCCAGGCTTGCAAAAAATCATCATGTTGTGGTTAAGGGGAAGATTAGTTGTATTCCGCGGGCTAGGACTATTGTTCGGCTGTGGGTTCGTTCGTAGGTTGTGTTAGCCAGGCAGAATAAAGCAGAGGAGGTTAAGCCGTGGGCAATTATAAGGATGATTGCTCCTGTAAAGCCTCAGGGGGTTTGTGTCAAGACCCCGCTAGCAACTAAGCCCATATGGCTTACAGAGGAGTAAGCGATTAGAGATTTTAGGTCTGTTTGGCGCAGGCAGATTGAGCCAGTCATGATGATGCCTCAAAGGGCGAGGATTATAAAGGGGTATGCTATTTCTTTAGTAATTGGTATTAGGATAATTATTATTCGCATTATTCCGTATCCCCCTAGTTTTAGTAGAATTGCGGCTAGGACCATGGAGCCGGCAACCGGTGCTTCTACGTGGGCTTTAGGGAGTCACAAGTGGACACCATAAAGTGGTATTTTTACTAGGAATGCAATGAGACAGCTCATTCATCAGATTTTATCCCCTCACGAGGAGGACAAGGCTGGTTGAGAGTGTTGGAGAATTATTAAGGATAGGGTTCCTATATTTTGTTGAAGCAATAAAAGGGCGACTAAGAGGGGGAGGGAGCCTGCTAATGTGTAGAATAAAAAGTATGTTCCTGCATTGAGGCGTTCAGCTTGGTTACCTCAACGGGTGATAATAATTAGTGTAGGAATTAGGGTAGCTTCAAATATAACATAAAATAAAATGAGTTCGGTAGCCCCAAACGCTATGATTAAGAATATTTGCAGGGAGGTTAGGAGTGAAATGAAGATTCGTTGGCGGTTTATTGGTTCGGGTCCAATGTGATTTTGACTGGCAATTATTATAAGTGGGAGTAGTCAACAGGTTAGGATTAGTAAGGGAGCGGAAAGTGGGTCTACTGCCATATAGGTATTTGAGGCAGTTCAGCCCGTTTCTGTGTTTCACTTAAGTCAGCTTAAGCTAATTGTTGCAATGAGTAGGCTTTGGGCTGTTGTTGTGGTTCATAATCATTTTGCAGGGGTTAGTCAGATTGTGGGAAAAAGTATGGCTGTTGGGATGAGAATTTTTAGCATTGTAAGAGGTTTAGGTTTTGGAGGTGGTCTGTGCCGTGGGTGCGGGCTGTGGCAACTAAGAGTGCGAGGCCGGCGCCGGCCTCGCATGCTGAGAAGGCCAGAAGTAGTACAGGGGCTGAGGAAAAGGTGGCGGCTTCTAGCTGAAGGGCTCAGAGGGCCAGGGCCATGTAGAGGGAAAGTATTATTCCTTCCAGGCATAGGAGGGCTGATAGAAGATGGGTGCGGTGGAAGGTTAGTCCTATAAGTCCCAGGGTGAATGCTGAGGAGAAGGTAAAATGTACTGGGGTCATAAGAGGGTTGTGGAGTTTAACCACAATTTTTTAAGCCGAAATTAAAAGTCTTTTTTGGACTAACCCCCTATTCTGCTCATTCTAGACCCCCCTGAAGTCATTCATAAACTAGTCCGAGGGTTAGGAGAATGAGGATGGTTGTGGCTCAGAAAAGGGTTTGGGCTGGATGAAGTTGGTTTCCCCATGGTAGGGGGAGAAGTAAGGCAATTTCTAGGTCAAATAGGAGAAAAAGAATTGCGACTAAGAAGAATCGTAAGGAAAAAGGCAGCCGTGCGGATCCGAGGGGGTCAAAGCCACATTCGTAGGGGGATAGTTTTTCTATATCAGGGCTTATTTGAGGGAGTCAGAAGGATAGGAGAGCTAGCAGGAGTGAGAGGAGCGAGCAGATGAAGAGGGTTGTTGTAATTAGGTTCATTATCTTTCCTTGGGCTTTAACCAAGATTTAATAATTGGAAGTCATCAGTATTAACTTATACTAGAAAGATATGAGCCTCATCAGTAAATGGAGACGTACAGGAATAGTCAAACGACATCGACGAAGTGTCAATACCAGGCGGCTGCTTCAAATCCAAAGTGATGTTGGGATGTAAAGTGATACTGGATCTGACGGAGGAGGCAAATAGCTAAGAATGTGGAGCCAATGATTACGTGTAGGCCATGAAACCCTGTTGCCACAAAAAATGTGGATCCATAAACGCCGTCGGCGATTGTAAAGGGGGCTTCGTAATATTCTATAGCCTGGAGGGCAGTGAAGTAGAAGCCTAAAATGATGGTAAGAGAGAGTGCTTGGATGGCTTGTTTTCGTCCCCCTTCTATTAGGCTGTGGTGGGCCCAGGTGACGGTTACGCCTGAGGCCAGGAGGACTGCGGTGTTTAATAGTGGGACTTCGAAGGGGTCAAGTGTGGTGATTCCTGTTGGGGGTCAGCACCCCCCAAGCTCAGGGGTGGGGGCAAGACTTGAGTGGTAAAAAGCTCAAAAAAACCCTAGGAAAAAGAATACTTCGGATGTAATAAATAAGATTATCCCGTATCGTAGACCTTTTTGGACGGGGGGAGTGTGGTGTCCTTGGAAGGTGCTTTCTCGGATAATATCCCGCCATCACTGATATATTGTGAGCAGAAGGAGGATTAGACCTAGGGTTATTAATGTTGTTGAGTGGAAGTGGAATCAAATGGCGAGACCTGATGTTATTAAGAGAGCTGCAATTGCGCCTGTTAAAGGCCAGGGGCTGGGGTTGACTATGTGATATGCGTGAGCTTGGTGGGCCATTAGGTATTTTCTTGTAGATATAGGCTTAGTAAGAGGACAAATACATATGCTTGAATCATTGCTACAGCTACTTCAAGAAGCGTAAGGAGGAGGAGGACTAGAGCGGTTAGGAGGGCTACTGTTGTAATCTTGGGGAGGAGAACTAGGGTTGCAGTTGCAATTAGTTGAATTAATAGATGTCCTGCTGTGAGGTTTGCGGTGAGTCGTACTCCCAGGGCTAAGGGTCGAATAAACAGGCTAATTGTTTCAATAATGATAAGGATGGGGATTAGGGGGATTGGGGTACCTTCTGGTAGGAGGTGGCCCAGTGCTGCGGTTGGTTGATTGCGTATTCCAATAATGACGGTGGCTAATCAGAATGGGGTAGCGATGGCTATGTTAAGTGAGAGTTGTGTGGTTGGAGTAAAGGTATATGGTAGAAGTCCTAACATATTTAATGATAAGAGCAAAATTATTAATGAGGTCAGTATAAGGGCTCATTTATGGCCGGGCAGGTTAAGAGGGAGGAGTAGTTGCTGTGTGAATCGGTTGATAAATCAGCTTTGAAGTGTAATTATTCGGTTATTTAATCATCGACTAGAGGGGGCAGGTAGCATGATTCAGGGGAATGTGAGTGCGATGGCAATTAATGGGATGCCTAGATATGTGGGGCTTATGAACTGGTCAAAAAAGCTTAGTGTCATGGTCAGTTTCAGGGTTCTGGTTTTGAGTCTTTAGCGTTTAGTACTTCTGGTTCATTTGGAAAGACGTGTTTGAGCACTTTAGATGGGATAATTAGTAGGAAAATTATTCAAGAGAATAATAAGATAAGGAATCAGGGGGAGGGGTTTAGCTGGGGCATATCACCAGAGGTGGTTGGGAGGCACCAATGTCTAGCTTAAAAGGCTAGCGCTTAGACCCTATTAGCTTTCTAGTGAGGTGTCTTCAAGTATTAAGGAGGATCAATTTTCGAAGTGTTCCAGGGGGACGGCTTCTACCACGATAGGTATAAAACTATGATTTGCGCCGCAGATTTCGGAGCACTGCCCATAAAAAACACCGGGTCGGGAGGCAATAAAGGCTGTTTGGTTCAGGCGACCGGGGACTGCATCCATCTTTACTCCTAAGGCGGGCACAGCTCAGGAGTGGAGGACATCTTCGGCTGAGATTAGGACTCGGACTGGTGCTTCTATTGGGACAACCATGCGGTGGTCTGCTTCGAGAAGGCGGAACTGCCCTGGGGAGAGATCTTGGGTAGGAATCATGTAGGAGTCGAAGCCGAGGTTTTCGTAATCTGTGTACTCGTAACTTCAGTATCATTGATGACCGATGGCTTTTACGGTTAAATGTGGGTTATTAATTTCGTCTATTAGATAAAGGATTCGCAGGGATGGAAGAGCGATTATAATGAGAATTACTGCGGGTAGGATTGTTCAGATAATTTCGATTTCTTGGGAGTCTAAGATGTATTTATTAGTTAATTTAGTTGAAACTATAGCAACAATAATGTACAGAACCAAAGTACTAATTAAAAAAACAATTATTAATGCATGATCGTGGAAGTGGAGGAGTTCTTCTATTACTGGGGAGGCCGCGTCTTGGAATCCTAATTGTGAGGGATGTGCCATTAAGCTTGAGAGCTTAAGATACGCAAGGGTTTAACTTGCAATTTTGCCTTGACAAAGCAATGTAATATTTTACTAGTACCTTATAAAGAAAGTGACAGAGCGGTTATGTGGCTGACTTGAAATTAGTTTACGGGGGTTCAATTCCTTCCTTTCTCGTATGATTGAACTTGGACAAACGCCGGTTCTTCAAATGTGTGGTATGGAGGGGGGCATCCGTGAAGTCATTCAACGTTTGTAGGGGTTAGTTCGATGGATAGGACCTCTCGTTTAGCGGCGAATGCTTCTCATAGGATGAATAAGAATATTACGACAGCAATGAGGGACACTAATGAGCCGATTGAGGAGATTGTATTTCAGAGGGTGTAGGCGTCTGGATAGTCAGAGTATCGTCGAGGCATGCCGGCTAAGCCCAAGAAGTGTTGGGGGAAGAAGGTGAGGTTTACACCAATAAACATTACGCCAAAGTGAATTTTTGTTCAAGTGCTGTGGAGGGTAAAGCCTGTAAATAGGGGGAATCAGTGAACGAAGGCCCCCATGATAGCAAAGACAGCCCCCATTGATAAGACATAGTGGAAGTGGGCAACTACATAGTAAGTGTCGTGGAGAACAATGTCGAGGGAGGAGTTTGCCAGTACGATACCTGTTAAGCCCCCAACTGTAAAGAGAAAAATAAACCCTAGGGCCCATAGTATAGGTGTGTCCCATTTAATTAAGCCGCCGTGTAAAGTAGCTAGTCAGCTAAAAACTTTAACACCGGTGGGGATGGCAATAATCATTGTTGCGGAGGTAAAATATGCTCGGGTGTCTACGTCTATGCCTACTGTAAACATGTGGTGGGCTCAAACAATAAAGCCTAGTAGGCCAATTGCCATCATGGCCCAGACTATGCCTATGTACCCAAATGGCTCTTTTTTCCCTGAGTAGTAAGCAACAATATGAGAGATTATTCCAAAGCCTGGCAGGATTAAAATGTATACTTCAGGGTGCCCAAAGAATCAGAATAAGTGTTGATAAAGGATTGGGTCTCCTCCGCCGGCAGGGTCAAAGAAGGTGGTGTTTAAATTTCGGTCTGTGAGAAGTATGGTGATGCCTGCAGCTAAGACGGGGAGAGAAAGAAGTAAGAGGACGGCTGTAATAAGAACAGCCCATACAAATAGGGGGGTTTGGTACTGTGAAATGGCGGGAGGTTTTATATTGATAATGGTTGTGATAAAGTTAATTGCGCCAAGAATGGAGGAGACCCCTGCGAGGTGGAGCGAAAAGATAGTTAAGTCGACAGAAGCCCCTGCGTGGGCGAGATTGCCGGCGAGGGGGGGATAAACTGTTCAGCCTGTTCCAGCCCCGGCTTCGACCCCAGAGGAAGCTAAAAGAAGGAGGAAAGATGGGGGCAGAAGTCAGAAGCTTATATTATTTATCCGAGGGAATGCTATGTCAGGGGCCCCGATTATTAAAGGCACGAGTCAGTTTCCGAAGCCCCCGATTATGATGGGTATAACCATAAAAAAAATTATTACAAATGCATGTGCTGTAACAATAACATTATAAATCTGGTCGTCACCTAGAAGGGACCCGGGTTGATTTAATTCTGCCCGAATTAAAAGACTTAGGGCAGTTCCTACTATCCCGGCCCAGGCACCAAATACAAGGTAGAGAGTGCCAATATCTTTATGATTGGTGGAAAAAAATCAGCGTGTGATTGCCACAGGTAGGGTGGCCGAGTGCCTAGGCGGTGGGTTGTAGCCCCACGAACAGAGGTTAGAACCCTCTTCCTACCACCAAGCTCCGTGGTGTAAGGCACATCAGATTGCAAATCTGAAGGCGCAGGATAACCCCCGCCGGGGCTTTCCCCGCCTTTTAAGGGCGGCGGGGAAAGTAGATGAATGCTCGCTGGCTTGAGCGCTTAGCTGTTAACTAAGAATTTGTAGGATCGAGGCCTTCTCATCTAGTAAGGCTTTAGCTTAATTAAAGTATCTGGGTTGCATTCAGAAGATGTGGGGTAGAGTCCTGCAAGTCTTATTCAAGAATTAGAAGGTTTTCACTTCTTCTTAGGGCTTTGAAGGCCCTTGGTCTAAGTAAGCCTAAATTCTTAAAAGAGAAGTGTCATTAGGGCCGGGGAGATTGGAAGAAGAAGCAGGGTTGCGGTTATAAGGGTCGACAATGGGAGGGATATTTGGAAATTATTAAGGCGTCAGGGGGTGAATGAGTTGCTTGTGTTGGGTGAAATTGTAAGGATTATTGAGTAACAAAGACGGAGGTAGAAGTAGAGGCTAAGTAGAGCGGTTAAGGCTATAATGGTGGCTGTGAGTGGGAGGTTTTGTTTTGTTAGTTCTTGTAGAATAAGTCATTTTGGTAAGAAGCCTGTGAGTGGGGGGAGACCTCCGAGGGAGAGGAGTAATAGAGCAGCGGAGGCTACAATAGCTGGCTCTTTTGATCATGATAGTGTTAGTGTATTAATTTTTGTTGTGGATATAAATTTAAATGTTAGGAAGGCTGTGGATGTTGTAATAATGTACACGAGAAGAGTGAAGATGGTGAGTTGTGGGGTAAATTGGATAATAATAGTTATTCAACCCAGGTGGGCGATTGAAGAGTAGGCTAGGATTTTTCGTAGTTGGGTTTGATTAAGGCCTCCTCACCCTCCAATGAGCGTTGATAAAATTCCCAGGGCAGTAAGGAGTGCTGGGTGTATGGTGTGGGAGGTTTGGACTAGGAGTGCGAAGGGGGCTAGTTTTTGTCAGGTGGCTAAAATTAGTCCTGTTGTTAGGTTTAATCCTTGTAGGACTTCTGGTAGTCAGAGGTGTAAGGGGGCAAGGCCTACTTTAAGTGCGAGGGCTGTTATGATGAGTGCTGATGATAGGGGATGAAGTATTAGGGTAATATTTCATTCGCCGGTAAGTCATGCATTAGTTGTAGTGGCGAATAGTATTGTTGCTGCTGCTGTTGCTTGTGTGAGAAAATATTTGGTTGTAGCTTCTACTGCTCGTGGGTGGTGGTGTTGGGCTATAAGGGGTAGAATGGCTAATGTGTTGATTTCAAGGCCCATTCAGGCGAGAAATCAGTGTGTGCTTATGAAGGTGAGGGTTGTGCCTAGACCAAGGCTGAAGAGAAAGATAGTAAGTACATAAGGGTTCATTAGTAGGGGAAGGGTTTTAACCAACATTTTTGGGGTATGGGCCCAAAAGCTTGTTTAGCTGACTCTACTAGGAAGTGGTGTAGTGGTAGCACTAAGAGTTTTGATCTCTTGGGTATGGGTTCGAGTCCCTTCTTTCTAGGGGCTGAGAGGATTTTAACCTCTATTAGTCACTCTATCAAAGTGGTCCCTGGGCATTCGGGCACAGCTCCAGAGGGGTTATTGTGGGGGTAGGCTTGCAAATGCAGTTAGGAGGGCTATATGTCATAGGATCATGGCTAGTGTGAGGGGGAGGAAGTTTTTTCAAACTAAATGTATTAATTGGTCATATCGGAAGCGGGGGTATGAGGCTCGAACCCATAAAAATAACATAGATAATAGAGCGGCTTTGGTTATGAGGTTGATTGATGTGAGTTCAGGAATGGAGGGGATGTGGGATGCGCCTAGGAAGAGGATTGTTGAGAGGGTGTTTATTAGGAGGATGTTGGCGTATTCTGCTAAGAAAAATAATGCAAAAGGGCCTCCAGCATATTCTACATTGAAACCAGAGACTAGTTCGGATTCGCCTTCTGTTAAGTCAAATGGGGCTCGGTTCGTTTCTGCTAGGGTTGAAATATACCACATTGCTGCTAGGGGTCAGGTGGGAAATAGTAGTCAAATGGGCTCTTGGCTGGTGTTAAATATTTGTAGGGTAAAGCCCCCTGAAAAAATAATAATAGAGAGTAGGATTAATCCTAGGCTGACTTCATAAGAGATTGTTTGTGCTACTGCTCGTAGGGCCCCAATTAGGGCATATTTTGAGTTGGAGGCCCATCCGGAGCCCAGGATGGAGTATACAGCAAGGCTGGAGAGGGCCAAGATGAAAAGGATCCCTAAGTTCAGGTCAGCAATTGGATAGGGGGTTGGCATGGGAATTCATAGCATAAGGGCAAGGGTTAAAGCTAGGGTTGGCGCGGCTAAAAATAAAAAGGGGGAAGAGGTTGATGGCCGTACCGGTTCTTTAATAAAGAGTTTAATACCGTCGGCGATGGGTTGGAGCAGGCCGTAGGGGCCTACTACGTTGGGGCCTTTTCGTAATTGTATATATCCTAGGACTTTTCGTTCAATAAGGGTGAGGAAGGCTACTGCTAAGAGGACGGGGATAATAAGGGCAAGGGGGTTGATTAGGTGGGTAAATAGTAGGGTTGGCATAGCTAAGGGGGGGATTTGAACCCCCGGGAGAAAGGGCTTAGGTCTTTTGCATTTATCCGGGCTCTGCCACCTTAGTTTATTTCTTATCTCGGGGCTTATTTATGCCCTTCTTTTGTTTAATTGAGTTGGTTTCATAAAGTTAGAGGGAGGCGTGCTTAAAGCAGGGGCCTCATTTTCTCGGTCCTTTCGTACTAGAAAAAATAGCATTACAGATAGAAACTGACCTGGATTGCTCCGGTCTGAACTCAGATCACGTAGGACTTTAATCGTTGAACAAACGAACCCTTAATAGCGGCTGCGCCATTAGGATGTCCTGATCCAACATCGAGGTCGTAAACCCCCTTGTCGATAAGGACTCTTGAAGGGGATTGCGCTGTTATCCCTAGGGTAACTTGGTTTGTTAATCGGCCGATTGGTCGGATCATTATGGTCAGATGTTCTGTGACTTAGAGATATTTCTCTCGGATAAAGAGAATGGTCTATTCCACGTGGGGGTTTTGTTTTTCCCCATGGTCGCCCCAACCGAAGACTTTGGTCAGGTGGTATTTCGTTTTGTCCTATTTAATGTAGGGGTTGGGAATAGTTGGCCTTTGTCTAAAGCTCCAAAGGGTCTTCTCGTCTTGTAGGTATATGTTCGCTTCTGCACGAACAGATCAGTTTCATTGACTGGGAGGGGGAGACAGTTAAGCCCTCGTTTCACCATTCATACAGGTCTTCATTTAAAAAACAAGTGATTGCGCTACCTTAGCACGGTCAAAATACCGCGGCCGTTTAACACGAATGTCACTGGGCAGGTAAGACCTCCTATACGTTGAAGGGTTAGCAGGAGGCGATGTTTTTGGTAAACAGGCGGGGCTTGGTGTTTGCCGAGTTCCTTCCTCTCCTTTTAGTCTTTCCTGTGGTGGCGCGCCAGTGTGGGGTTAACGAAGGGGTGTGTGGGGTTTTCTTGTTTATGGTTTTGGGAACATTACTCTCTTGGGTGAGTTCGTTAATTATCAGTGGTTGGTCCGGTCTGACTTACACATGGGTCAGGAGAAGGGGTTTCTTCTTATTACTCGTTTTAGCAGGGTCTCCTCCATGATTTCATGGAGAGGCCTAATATAAGTAGGGATATTAGAGGTAATGCTGGGATAATAGATTTTTTTCTGTTTGAGCTTTAACGCTTTCTTAGACAGGTGGCTGCTTTTAGGCCCACTGAAGCAGTAATCTTAGTAAGTATAGTCTTTAATCTCCTGTGTAAGGTTGTGTCCTGGTCAAAAGAGTTGTACCTCTTTTGATTAACTCTCGTGTTTTTCTCTGTTTCATAGTTGTCTAGGAGGTGAGGAGCACGAGGCTGAACTTCTATTCATTTTTTAGGCAACCAGCTATCACCAGGCTCGGTAGGCTTTTCACCTCTACCCGGGGATCTTCCCACTCTTTTGCCACAGAGACGGGTTTGCCCTAGATTTGGCTGTCCCGAGGTAGCTCGCTTGGTTTCGGGGTCTTGAACTAAAATTCTTTTTGCTCAGTTTTGCTGGCTAAATCATGATGCAAAAGGTACGAGAGTTAGTCTCTGCTTTGTTGTGCTTTGATGAGTTGTTTCATTTCTTTTTCAGCTTTCCCTTGCGGTACTTTTACTATTGCTTAAGAAGATGTGCCTTTTTCGTCGCCCGTACTAAGGTGGGAGAATGTTTTAATTAAGTTATTTGTGTGTTGTGTAAGGTGGGTGGGAATGGTGGTGTTATGATTTTTGGTTAGAAAGCTAGCTTTTTGGCTCAGAACGATCCAAGTTGCATGGATGTCTTCTCAGTGTAAGGGAGATGCTTAGCTGCTCAGCCACGTTCTGGTGATCCAAGTGCACCTTCCGGTACACTTACCATGTTACGACTTGCCTCCCCGCTTAGGGGAATATTTTGTTAGTTACTGTTGTGGTGGGGGGGGGTGGGGAGGGTGACGGGCGGTGTGTACGCGTCTCAGAGCCTGTTTCAAAAAAACACTCTAGTTTATTTTTACTGCTAAATCCACCTTCGGGCACTTTGTTTCATAGTGCAGTTCGTAATATTCTGTTGTAGAAAATGTAGCCCATTTCTTTCCATCTCGTAAGCTACACCTCGACCTGACGTTTTGGGCTGTGCCCATTGTGCTTACTGTGGGGCCTTCATAGGGTAAGCTTGCGACGGCGGTATATAGGCGGCGGGGGCAAGGGATGGTGAGGTTAAACGAGGAATATCGGTTCTAGAACAGGCTCCTCTAGGTGGAGGTGAGACACCGTCAAGTCCTTTGGGTTTTAAGCTAGCGCTCGTAGTCCCCTGGCGGATAAAATTGTAGTTTTTTATCAGAGTTTAAGGCTAAGCATAGTGGGGTATCTAATCCCAGTTTGTTTCTTAGCTTTCGTGGCGTCAGTTTATTTAAAGCTACTTTCGTGTTGGGGCTTTTTATTTCCGTTGTGCGTGCGACAGCTTGGGAAGTTTTTGGCTTTATTTAGTATAACACATAACCACTTTTTACGCCGTGTTTGTCAACTTGGGTCTCTCGTATAACCGCGGTGGCTGGCACGAGTTTTACCGACCCTTTATAATCCTAACTAAGTCAAGTTTTCACTTATGGCTTAATGTTTACTACTGCTGAGTTCCCTTGGGGGTGTGGCAAAGCAAGACGTCTTGGGCGGGGGTTGTGCCTGATGTCAGCTCCCCGGCTCTGGGGGGAGGCTGGGGGCATTCTCACGGGGGTGCGGATACTTGCATGTATGAATTGGATTAAGGCTGACAGTAAAGTCAGGACCAGGCCTTTATGCTTATGAGACTTTTTAGGGTCTATCTTAACATCTTCAGTGATATGCTTTAATTAAGCTACATTAGC